TGGGTTCTGGGTAGCGGCCCAAACAGATATACCAATAGGGATGAGGTAAGGCTTACTTATTAATTCCAGAACTACGAAAGTAAGAGGTCAGAAATCTTGGTATCCAAAGGTTCCTAAAGGACATTCCATTTTTGCTCCTAGGATTGAAGAAAAGATTATATGAAATACTGTCAAGTCTTCCTAATTATCTTACACTACCTACACTAACGTAGGGTCTACTGACTCTGTCTGGAATTAGATTGGATAGGCTGATGGGAAATCAATTTAGGAGTTGTGGAAAGGACTGAAGATACTTTGTATCCATACTTACGAGAGACTCCGAGTACTCAAACATTCAATCAGGGTGGTTGGTCGGCTCTTATCTTATAGAATAACAGAGTAAAAGTCAAAGTAAAAAAAAAGATTTCTTTGGTCGTGTAAGGAGATTACAAAAAAAATGTATGTAATAATGGTAGTGATGTCTCCCCATTCTTTCACAGTAGGTATCCAATAGATAGTTATCTATCTTGATGGTATATTTTTTTTTTTTGCTTATGAAAGAAAGGTAACAAAACAAACAATAGGTCTTACTATTCCCACATGTTCCATTAGGAGCATTTCTTTGCAATTTTCAAGGAAAAGGTGTGTGTATCATATTTTTACTTAATACTCCCCAATTCTACCAGAAATCCTATAAAGAATCTGTTACGAGTGGATTCATTGAATTGGTTCATCAATAGCCTTAAGTCAGAATCCTATTTTGACTCTGCGCCATTGATTCTACTATGATTATTGATCAATAATGGAATAATTCCTTCATAGAAATAGGAGATATAATTCACATGGATATAGTAAGTCTCGCTTGGGCTGCTTTAATGGTAGTCTTTACATTTTCCCTTTCACTCGTAGTATGGGGAAGGAGTGGGCTCTAGGTATATTAATAATTGATTGAGTAATCGATTGAGTAATCGAATTGTATCAATTGTTTAATTGATCGTTTTGCATTGATCGTTTTTCGAAGCTTTATTTTTAAAAAGCTTGTCTCTCTTTCAAAATTATACTGGAAAGACAATAATGAATAATAACCATTCGATCAAACAATGAATGATTACTATAGTTTAGTTGTATTTCAAAACCCAAATCTACGCATGATAGGAAATTTTTTCCAACCGAATTCCTTCTAAATATTCTGTTTGGATAAACCTGTTCTTACCAGAATTATGGATATTACAATGAGAAAAAAACAATCCCTAGTTTTTTCTTTATTTGTTTCTCTCTTTCTTTACTTTCACTGTTCTAAGAACAAATCGTTCTGCTATTAGATTACGACGATACCTACTTTCTACTGGAAGTGACTAGTGGTTGTCCAAAGAGGTTCTACACATAATAAAATTAGATCTTTCTTCCGCTGAGCGATCCACCACATATCATACATTTAACATTTTAGACTCCTAGAGATTTTTTTATGCTTTTTTGACTCATCTCATGTCATGTTTAAGCATGAAAAATGGTCCGAGTCCCCTTTACTAATTCCTTTCAAAATCTGAAGAAGTTACCATAGAACTTCGTAAATGATCTGTTAATGGCTCAATCAATGACTTCTTGGGATGGGAAATCAAAAAAATTCCTTGGTTTTGTTTTCTTTTGCTATAGTATATTCCCATACTATTCTTCCTCTATTGATTCTTTTGATGGATCCCGGAACCTATATATAAAATTATAAGAAACCTAGGAATTAGAAGAATTGGCCTTCGATTATTTTGGGTTGATCGAAATCGAGTGGATGTAGCGAAAAAAAGAAATAGAATTAGACTGCTATTTCGATGTACTAGTCTACTATTTAGATTAGATGTACATCTAATACATCATATACATACATATTGTAAATTGATCTATATAAACCCTCCATTTAGATAAAGTCTATATCTGTATACAATACAACTTTATATGATAATATCATTGTATACAATATTAGATAATAAAAAATACTCTAAAGTGTGGTAGAAAGGACTATATATAGTCCTTTCTACCACACTTTATGATTCCAACCAGATCATTTCATTTAAGACTTGGAATTTTCTTTTAATCCCTTTCTTTCATTTCTTCAATCATTGAAAAAAGGATTGATAAGAACTAATAATTCAGATTCAAATTAATCATTTTGACTGACTGTTTTTACGTAGATAATAAGTAAAAAAGCAGTAGGAACTAGAATGAACAGTGCAGTAGCAATAAATGCGAGAATATTGACTTCCATAATTTCATTATTTCTTTTTTTTCTTCGCAATAACTCGGGATGTAATCCCATAGAGATGAGAAATTTAACTCCTGTAAATTCATTGGGATGAATTGATCCTGATGATACTGAATAGGATCAATATTATGAATAACAATATCTGATCTATCAAATCGATTCATCGTCGAGAATTGAATAGTATAACATGGGAAGATCCTTTATCCATACTAATTACGAAATGGGATTTTTTATTGGATCAGGAATCCCATTGGATTTTTCATCCCCTTCCACTTTTTTTTCTATAACCTACTGTCTTCCTTATCTTATACAACTCCCCTTCCTGTGTATTATACTTACAATTATGAGGTATTATATGACCGGTATTCTATGGGTCACACACAGACCCAAACGAGGTGAGATGGAAAAAAAGGGATTAAATAAATCAAATATTCCAACAAATTTACTGAAAAGGGTCCTTGCTTGGTCTTTTCTTTTATTTTATTAGTATCCTCTTTCTTGTATTTATTTGTACTGGAATGCATACATCAAAAACGATGTCTGCAATTTGAATGAGAATGAGATAGATTGTTTACAATTAGTCATTGAGGATACACAAACAAAGTCAGAACTAGAAAAGGTGTGGTTTAACCTGAAAAGTACTCTGTCGAGGTAATTATGTTAAGTTCATTGTCCATCGTACAATAAACGAATACAGTTTTTGTATGTACTCCCGGTAAAATAGGATCACTCTACTCCATTTCATTGATCAAGAACAATCGAAAAAGAAAGTAAGACGAGGATGGTATCTCTTAAAATACTGAATATAGTAATACCACCGATTGTACTAATGTACATATGATATGTCTCTCCTTTATCAATCGGGAGTAGTGGAAAGATTTGAAATTCCCATATCCGTATTTGTGTGATGATAAATGCGAAATAAAAAACAAAAGAAATAAGGATCCCCACTGGGGATTAGATCTTGCTTCCTGTCCCCCTTTTCCGTGAAAAGAGAGAGATGAATTGATAAATTCACCGGATCCTAGTTCGGGACTGACGGGGCTCGAACCCGCAGCTTCCGCCTTGACAGGGCGGTGCTCTGACCAATTGAACTACAATCCCAGCGAGGTGTATGGCATACATATTCTTAATGTAATCATAAGAACATTCTAGTCCTAGTCGTCGTATTGTAAGAAAGACAGGAATGATATACTGATATCATATCCACATATAATATGGGCTATAGTGAGAGTGACACGGATTACTAGTAACCAATAATTATTTTATGGCCAAAAGTGGATAATCAATCTTTCAATGAGAAAAAAGAACTAAACTTTTTTGTTTGCTTTTCATGATACTTTACTTAATTAAGTAAAGTATCATGAATTAGATCCTTAGAAAGATCAGAAAGAGAAAGGGATAGAGAAAAAAAATTGACCCTTTCTCTTTATTTCTACGGATTAGGCATTTCCGTTTATGGAAGACAAATTGGTTATATCATATTCATGGAGCGGTGAATTATTGGGCCGAGCTGGATTTGAACCAGCGTAGACATATTGCCAACGAATTTACAGTCCGTCCCCATTAACCGCTCGGGCATCGACCCAGGAAGAATTCATTCTAGGCTTATCGATAATCTATGATCAACTTCCTTTCATAGTACCCTACCCCCAGGGGAAGTCGAATCCCCGCTGCCTCCTTGAAAGAGAGATGTCCTGAACCACTAGACGATAGGGGCATATACGCCCGACCATCATCATACTATGATGATAGTATGAGCAGTTTTTTGGAATTGTCAATATAGTCTAATGGTATGACTAGATCCAAAAAGTCTTTCCTACTTTTATGTTATGATTTTTTAGAATTTTTTTTTTCCAAAATTCAAAATAATAATCTTATCTACTTTTGGAGTAAATCCAATCTATTGTTCCTGAATGAACTCCTATGCATATACGTATATATTATGTACATATAGTACATATATACATATATGCAGTAGACTCATAATGAAAAAAAAATGGCTAATTCATGAATTGAATAAAACGGCCCTTTTAACTCAGTGGTAGAGTAACGCCATGGTAAGGCGTAAGTCATCGGTTCAAATCCGATAAAGGGCTTTTTTTTTCCACTAAAATTCTTTTTATTTCCCCAAGTTCGAATTCCTCGGAAAGAGAAATTCACTTTTTTATTTTATCCTGTTGATAGAGGTTCATAATACCTAATCATGAATAGGGGTAAGAAAAAAAATTATCCAAAACTTCTGACTCTTACTAGAAAGTGTAACTTATATCACCAAAGAACATTTTTCTTAGTTTTTTTTATTACGATGAACTATTGTTCGCTACAAACAAAATAACTGAATCTAGTGCTATACTTTAATTTTTGGAATTTTGATTCAAGGGAAAGAAACCATGGAGCTGAAATAACTCACTTAGAACACCTTTTAAAGGATTACGTGGTACGATTGGGTCGAATAAGCCTTTATGGAATAAATACTCAGCCGCTTGTGAACCATCGGGTACTGTCTTATTCAATGTTTGTTCAATTACTCTTTTACCCGCAAATGCAATGTACGCATTAGGTTCAGCAATAATGATATCTCCCAACATACCAAAACTGGCTGTTACTCCACCGGTTGTAGGAGATGTAAGGACTGGTACATAGAATAACTTTTTAGTGGATTGGTAATCATATGAAGCAGAAGATATTTTAGCCATTTGCATCAAGCTCAAACTTCCTTCTTGCATGCGTGCTCCTCCAGAAGCACACACAATAATGACAGGTA